TTAGGGATTGGCGACTTACCCATTCAGTGACTTTGGCACTGGACGTTCTCAAAATGGGTACCATCGGGTCGGGTGAATTAGAGAATAGACAGACGTCTGTTGGCATTCCAGCCTTCCTTCTCCTTTCAGGGCCTATCCGAAAGAGGATCGTACCTCTTGGTCGTGACTGAATAGGACGAACCCGCCTCCGTGGATATCTTTGCTTCGGAACAAAGCAATTAGAATTAGGCTCGGTCAACTGGAATGTGTATTATCCATATGGGAGATCTTCCGATTGGGGAGATCCATCGACCTGAGACGAAGAGAAGGGTCTATCTATCTTCTTTAGTTATTCAATGAAACCAATGATTCATTATTGGAGCAGATAGCAACAACCATTTCAGCGGACATGCGTATTTCCCGATGGATTTACATGGTTTCATTAGTAGAAATTGTTCGATGTAGCGAGTAATAGGCTCTTTCGCCGTTCAAGAATTCTTGTTTAGGCAGTTCATATCATCCACACATAGTGATCTAAGATTTCAATCCTTCCATGTTTCAGCAGTAGCATATTGTTCCATGGAGCTCAGGCCAAAAAGATGGAAGAAACAAGTGTTTCCACGACTCTACCATCCGGCCAATTCTGTTCCACTCAATCCCCTTTTCATGGGCACATATCTTTACGGCTAAGGAATGGGGGATCTTTCTCCTGTTACATGAATCAAATGTTTCATTTCATCCGGGAAAAGCCATCTCTTTCTCAACAATATCTTTGTCATTTGATCCAATAGCGTTCCGTTAGATAGGAACAGATTTGATAAATACTGATAACTCTCGGATAGAGTATTAGAACGGAAAGATCCATTAGATAATGAACTATTGGTTCTAAACCATCTCTGGCGATGAATCAACAATTCGAAGTGCTTTTCTTGCGTATTCTTGATGAACCAGCGTTTATATATAGATGTAGGAGGATTTGTTTGGGAAGCAAGAAGCCCCTTTGACATCTCTTCATCTGCAAAGAATTCTCGACGTGAAAACACAGAGACGGAGGGCTTATCTTTGAATAGGGAGAAGGATGGATCCGCAGGGTCCCGAATGAATTGGCTTGTTCGAAAAAAGCCTTGTTCTTTGGAAGAAGATCTATCTCGTGTCCGGTACTGCATGGTTCCACTCTGCAAGAACTCCGAATCATTCTCTTGAAGCCCATCCTCTTTATGATAAATGATCCATTTACCCCGAAATGACCCAGTCCAATAGGGAAATCCCAATTCAGTGGGCCTTTCGATACAATCAAATAGATTGCCACAAGGGCGCCATATTCTAGGAGCCCAAACTATCTGATTGAATAAATCCTCCTCTATCTGTTGCGGATCGAGGGCCCCTTCTTCAAACTCCGATTCGTATTTTTCATATAGAAATCTCTGATCAACGATAGAACAAGATCCATTTTGCATCATATCTAACTGATTCCTTGGTTCGGACCGAAGAAGTAATGTCACTCGATTATTATCAAACTGACTGCAATATTTTTCTGTCCGTGAGGATCCCGCCAGAGCCAGAGCGCCTTCTACTTCTAATAGTAATAATAGTAATAGGCCATGAACTAGATCAGAATCATTCTCAACGAATCCATAAGAAGTGATCCGATTTTTTTCATCGTGTCTGGATGAAGACCAAAGATCTTGAGCGACCGATCCGGCAGAACAACTCAAAAGATAAAGAAGTATCGTTAATTTCTTCATGCTCGTTCCAAGTTCGAAGTACCATTTGTACAAATAAGAATCCCCTCCCTTACATGATTTCTTCTTCATATAGATAGATATAGGATCTATGGGGCAATTACTTAGAAGTACGTTTTGTGTAACAGCCCTTCCTATCTGATAGAAAAGGATCCCATGATCCTGAAACGATCTTATCTGGGATCGAAAATCCCAAGTTTTTCTATGAAGAGCTGATCTAATCGTATTAGTTTCTATAATGGATTTCTTCTGTGTAATACTAATCGATAGGGCCTCATTGATAAGTGCTACAAGATCTCGCGCATTGGAACCCATGGTTATGGACCCGAATCCGTTAGTATGGAACATCTTCTTTTCCAAGTGAAATCCCCTAGTATATGAAAGAATGAAAAAGTGCTTTCGTTGTTGTGGAAGAAGAAGCCTTCGTATCTTAATGCATGTATTTAATTTATTCGGAGCTATTAGAGCGGGATCCACTTTTTGGGGAATATGAGTCGAAGCAATAACAAGAATCTTTCCAGTGGGACATCTTTCACAATCCCTGGAGAGATAGTTATCTAATAGACCGAGGGATAAGTAATTCGACTCATTCACATGTAGATCGTGAATGTTTGGAATCCATATTATGCAAGGAGACATTGCTTTTGCTAATTCGAATTGAAGGGTGATATCAAATCGGTCTATTTTCGGCGTCATATACATAGTTAGCACATTCGTCATAGTTAGCAGCTCCTTATCAATATCAAGATCAAGGTCATCATCACTATCATAAATATCGTCACTATCATCAATATCGATATCATCAATAAGATAACCTTTAGGCTTGTCATCCAGGAACTTGTTCGGAAATACCGTAATGAAAGGAACATAGGAGTTTGTCGCTAGGTATTTGACCAAACAGGATCGCCCAGTTCCTATAGAACCTATCACTAAAATACCTCTAGAAGGGGATAGGGCTAAGCGGAGCGAAAAGGGTTTTCCATGAGGAGATGGGGAATGAAAACTATTAGCCCCACACGAGGTTTGTGAATAAGTGATTGTCTGATAATGAGCAAGGAATATCCGTCTTTCTGCCAAACAGGATCTATTGAACTCATAATTCATTAGATCCTTTTGATGAATGTCAACTAAGTATCGTAAGGAAATCGATCCCGGTTGTTCAATCATTTGATAACCAGAGTCATTCCTTGATAAATGATCACTATGAGTCAGACTCAATAGAATTTGATCAATCCTTTTTTCTGTCGTTAAGGCGGAGAACTGAACCAAGAATTCTCTTTCTTCATCATCAATCGAATCACTGTTCGCTACCCAGAATTCTATTTTCTCATCAATCCAATCACCGTTCACGTTTTTTCTTTTTCTTATCAATGAATAGATCTCTTTACTTGTACGACTTAGATGTCTCGTATTTATCGAAAAGATGATTCGATTGATGGGATTCGGCATGATACTTACAAGATCAATTAGATTGATCTTCCAATATTTCTTCTTAGAACGTAGTGATTTGACCCCATAAGCGGGACCACCATCCGATAGCATGTTGCCACCAGAAGCAGAACCCCGTATTTCTTCCAGAGAATCTCCTAATTGTTCCAGAACAACTAGAAAGAGATTCTTTAACCAGAAAGCATTCAGTTCAGATGTAGGATACCTATCCAGAAGTTTTCGAAATTCCATCATGTATGATGGAATCATCAAAGATTTGATCTTTTCTAACTCTGTCTGTAACTCACTATAGGCTCGGGAAACAAAGAGAAGATGTATACGAACGAGATATCCAGCAACAAGAAGAAGGAAAAAGATGGAATAGAGGAACTCCCGAGCATTTGTTGATCTCAGATGTGCCCATATCAATGGAACGGGTGACTCATTATTTCGATGAATCATTTCTTCGGACATAAGAAGATTCTGTAAACATTGACTCGAAATCTCACTTATCAGAGTCCGTTGTGGAAGAATCTTCTGAGGGATTGGCCGTGATATATCCGATCCATGCATCATATCATGAAAAATGGATACAAATCTTTGACTAATACTCAGTATCGGCAATGGGTCTGAAAGAGTATCTAAAAGGGTGAAATTGAGATATTTGCACCCTGTCGAAGTAAGGAACCATGGCATATATGTTTGGAACAGATTCCATTTTGAGAGATTCGAAAAAGCACTATCTCGTTGAAAGGTTCTATGCATCCGCCCTTTCTCAACGCATTTCTTTAGACAAAGACTCCGTTTTTTCCTCTTTCCGGATGGTAAATACTTCTCAGAACATGGAGTGTGAATCAAACCCATGTTTGAATTGAAACTGAGATACTGATGCAAGTTCTTCCCTTCTGAATCAGATAGATTCATATCTGAAAGAGGCTGACAATAAGTTTTTTCCAAATCGACTATTTGTTCCTCTGTTAGAGGTGTTGCAGAAATGTCTGTGATCGAGTAAATAGCTCCACGAACGAATGGATCGGATCGAATTGGAAAATGGAAAGATTTGTACAATTTGTACAAGTTATACGTTTCATCACCACTTTGTGGGAAATCATTAGGTATGAAGATGTCAGATACCTGTGACTCGATTGGTGAAATAGTCTCTCTCTCCAAAAAAATGTATTTTTTTTTACCGACGCACAAAGAAAAGATTTTGTTGCGAATGGACAAGATATCGAGGAATTGTCCATATGTAAGATCATAATTATTGATACGGGTCTTTTCCACATCAAAGGGGAATCTTTTGTTACATTTGTTACAATAGAACCAGAAGTGATGTGGATCATTCAAGAATCGAAGTCGATTTGCTTTAGAAAAAGAAGATATCAATGAACTTCTATGAAATGGTTTCACGGGATTCAGCCAATCGTCTCGATCGTGGGATATCGTTGAGAAAGAGGAATCCGTGTTATCAAAGGATTTCCTGCGATTCTTTCTAGTATGGAATGAGTCGATCACCCGCTTTGGTATCTTTTTGAACAAAAATGGTAATATTGTTCCTCCATTGATCAATAATTTTGGTCTTTGGGGAGTATCATGATCATCCAATGAGAAGGGTTTCAATTTCTTCAAATTAACGATTTGAACACCTATGGATTCTAACAACTGATTGCAGAGTTGATCATTTGGACCTTTTAATTCATAGATGTGGATCTCGGACCTATGAATGGGGATATTCCCGATACTCACAAAGAAAAAGGGAAGTGACTTGGACAAAAAGAAACGAAGTGGCTTAGACAAATCTTCTTTGTCGATAGCCTCGGACCAATCAATCGAATATTGATTAATACGTAATCGATCGAACACTACTTGCACTACTCGAAAAGGATTCTTCTGTTCAGAAACGAAATGTTCCAAATGTTCCTGGAAATTCTTGCTCCCATTGGACCATTTGTATCTATATGCATCAGGATCCCGATTCATGGATCTCTCAGTTCGAGAAATAAGAGGATCAAACCATTTCTTCTGACTCTTTTTCAAATTTGAGAAATGTTGGTTGATCGTATATTTCATTATAGTTATATGATTCAGAGTATCATTTCCTATTTGATCCCTTTGAATTCCATATTCGAAGTTGCGATCGGATCTATTCATGAAAAAGAATAAATTCGATACATTTCTTATGTACCCATAGGTGCTATATTGGATTTGAATCAGATTTCGGATCAATCTATATTGATTGACTGCCTCCATTATGTTGTTGCTAGCAAATACCGCTGTTTTTAGTTTGGGATCTTCCAACTCATTCCCGCAGTAGATCCGGACCGATTTCTTTCTGATCCTTCGATAAAAAGATTCATTCTCCTCATAAAAAAGAGGAGGTAGAACCAATAAAGATTTCTTTTTCGATTCATCTCTGGAGTTGAATACCTCATTCAAGAATCTTTTTTGATCCAACCCGTAGGAATCAATAGAAAAGGCAAATCCCCTATGAAACACCAGATCCGGCTCGGTTATTGATAGAGTGAATAGATCCGCCATTTCTGGGAATCTCTCTTCTGATTCAAAAAAATCGTGGCGTAACGCGTATCCCCCTTTGTTCCGGTCATGGAATAGATGAAAGAAATCAAAGAATGGATTTTTGTTCAAGAATGAAATCTTATTGGAACTGTCCATATCCGGTCCATCCTTCGGAACCAGATCCGGGATGTGATCTGGTTCCGAAGGATGGACGGTATCTTGTAAATACGTAATTATCTTGAATATATCAACCATTTCTTTATTTTCCGCTCGCCTGGAAGGGACAAAAGAAACATCTTGTTTTTTCTTCAACAATTTAGGATCTCTAGTGGACCTCTCAGTAGGATTCGAACCCAGATGAAGTTCTGACCATCTGTCAGAGAAAAAAGAACGAATTGATCTTGTAGGATTCCCAAGAAATTCTTCGATTTCTTCCGGAAGCAGATGATTCTTCATCCGCTTCTCAGGTTCCGTGAATAGCCAGGACATGGAGGAAGATCCAAAAAGGCATTTCGGGAATCGATCTGATTCTATCTCTGTTCGTTCCGTTTGAAGAAAGGAAGGATCCCAAAGAATCGATCTCTCTTTTAGTTGCTGAATCTCTGTTTGATCAATCAATGTGTGATATTCTGAATTCTCATTTCTAACGGAATCGAAATGATCTCTGGATTGATCAGAAGAAGATCCTTTCCATTGGCTAGAATCCGTTACTTGAACGAAAATAGATCTTGTGGAATCATATTGAATATTTGACAATACATTCCGTACCTTGCTAAAAAACCGATCCTTGTTTACCAACCACACATTGTCTAACCAAATCCAATTCTCTCTCGAGACGTTCCTCAAAAAATCCGATTCGTGCTGATTCTTCCCCCAACTAACGAAGAGATCTTGGCGGAATTGCCACATATGAAATCGAGCACAATTTTGCAAAGAAATGCCCCACTTGTTTCTCGAGAAGAGATGGGAAACATGCTCAATATCATTGGATTGCATAGTTGCCCCAGCTCCTCGTTGTTTGAATAAACTCTCCCCCGGAATTGGTATTTTTTCACGAAAAGCAGACATGAGATAACAAATCAAGTCTTTCCCTAAGATTTTGAATAGCTGTCCCGAATTCAAGTTGATTATGTTTCGTTTCTTCCTCGGAGAAAGACGATCAAACAATTCCCAATCATGGTCCTTGCGGATCGGATCATCCGTATAGGATAAAAAAAGAAACTCCAGATATTTGCTATCCTTCTCTTTGAATGAGATCTCAATTCCAGCTACGGTTTCATTAGATATCTGACAACTAGAATCCCTCTTTTTTCCGATCCGGTTCCTCCACCACCGCGAACCCCGGTTAGATTCAGGCATGATACGCTTTTTCTTTATTGGGATAACCCAAGTACTCTCTTGCGGATCCATGAAACAACTATCAGAAATCTTTTTCCCTTTTGGAAGATACAGGAGCGAAACAATCAACCTATTTATATTGGAAGACCAAAAAGATTCTTCCAATGTCTCCTTTCTGGGTCCAATGGAATTCATAGGTATAGGAAGAAGCCCCATCAAATAGAGATTTTTTCTTTCGACCATCTTTCGATTGTTAATACGAGATATAAGGACCGCTGCTACAAGCAGTACTACACCTTTGATCGTGAAATATCGATTGCTTGTTGCACCCTGTGAATCACGTGAAAGTAGGATACTCAAAATTCGGGGGTCAAAGAGTTTCATAAAACGTTCTTGGTGGAAAAAAATGTGAGTGAAAGATCCCACTGAATCGAATTTGATCCATGAATCTAAGAAATAGTGAGAATTCTTGATCTCTCTCAATATCTCTCTCAATTCGAATATCCAGGATTTGAATTGATGTCGTTTCATTGATTCCTCCTAAAGATTTCATTTCAATTGGAATTTGGTTATTCACGATGTACGATGATCCCTGTTAAGCATCCATGGCTGAATGGTTAAAGCGCCCAACTCATAATTGGCAAATTCGTAGGTTCAATTCCTGCTGGATGCACGCCAATGGGAACATTCAATAAGTCTATTGGAATTGGCTCTGTATCAATGGAATCTCATCATCCATACATAGCGAATCGGTATGGTATATTCATACCATAACATATGAACAGTAAGAACTAGAATTCTTATCGATACTGGAACTCATAGGGAAGAAAATGGATTTATGGATGGAATCAAATATGCAGTATTTACAGAAAAAAGTATTCGGTTATTGGGGAACAATCAATATACTTCTAATGTCGAATCAGGATCAACTAGGACAGAAATAAAGCATTGGGTCGAACTCTTCTTTGGTGTCAAGGTAATAGCTATGAATAGTCATCGACTCCCGGGAAAGGGTAGAAGGATGGGACATACAATGCATTACAGACGCATGATCATTACGCTTCAACCGGGTTATTCTATTCCACCTCTTATAGAGAAAAGAACTTAAAGCAAAAGACTTAATAACACGGCAATACATTTATACAAAACTTCTACCCCGAGCACACGCAATGGAGCCGTAGACAGTCAAGCGAAATCCAATCCACGAAATAATTTGATCTATGGACAGCATCATTGTGGTAAAGGTCGTAATGCCAGAGGGATCATTACCGCAGGGCATAGAGGGGGAGGTCATAAGCGTCTATACCGTAAAATCGACTTTCGACGGAATGAAAAAGAGATATCTGGTAGAATCGTAACCATAGAATATGACCCTAATCGAAATGCATACATTTGTCTCATACACTATGGGGATGGTGAGAAGAGATATATTTTACATCCCAGAGGGGCTATAATTGGAGATACCATTGTTTCTGGTACAGAAGTTCCTATATCAATGGGAAATGCCCTACCTTTGAGTGCGGTTTGAACTATTGATTTACGTAATTGGAAGCAACCAATTAGGTTTACGACGAAACCTAGAAATCGATCACTGATCCAATTGGAGTACCTCTACGGGATAGACCTCAACAGAAAACTGTTGAGTAACGGCAGCAAGTGATTGAGTTCAGTAGTTCCTCATAGAAAATTATTGACTCTAGAGATATGGTAATATGGAGAAGACCAAATTGTTTGAAGCGCGCACAGAACCGGAAGCGCCCCTTGTTTCAAAGAGAGGAGGACGGGTTATTCACATTTCATTTGATGGTCAGAGGCGAATTGAAAGCTAAGCAGTGGTAATTAGAAAGACCCCCCGGGGAAAAATAGAGATGTCTCCTACGTTACCCGTAATATGTGGAAGTATCGACGTAATTTCATAGAGTCATCCGGTCTGAATGCTGCATGAAGAACATAAGCCAGATGACGGAACGGGGAGACCTAGGATGTAGAAGATCATAACATGAGTGATTCGGCAGATTTGGATTCCTATATATCCACTATACCCAATCATGTGGTACTTCATCATACGATTCATATAAGATCCATCTGTCTAGATATCATCATATACATCTAGAAAGCCGTATGCTTTGGAAGAAGCTTGTACAGTTTGGGAAGGGGTTTTGATTGAGAAAAAAGAAGAATCTACTTCAACCGATATGCCCTTAGGCACGGCCATACATAACATAGAAATCACACTTGGAAAGGGTGGACAATTAGCTAGAGCAGCAGGCGCTGTAGCGAAACTGATTGCAAAAGAGGGCAAATCGGCCACATTAAGATTACCATCTGGGGAGGTCCGTTTGATATCCAAAAACTGCTTAGCAACAGTCGGACAAGTGGGTAATGTTGGGGTGAACCAAAAGAGTTTGGGTAGAGCCGGATCTAAGTGTTGGCTAGGTAAGCGTCCTGTAGTAAGAGGAGTAGCTATGAACCCTGTAGACCATCCCCATGGGGGCGGTGAAGGGAGAGCCCCGATTGGTAGAAAAAGACCCACAACCCCTTGGGGTTATCCTGCGCTTGGAAGAAGAAGTAGGAAAAGGAACAAATATAGTGATAGTTTTATTCTTCGTCGCCGTAAATAGGAAAATTGAGAATCGAATTTTTTGAATTGGGAATAATGCGATGGGCGAACGACGGGAATTGAACCCGCGCATGGTGGATTCACAATCCACTGCCTTGATCCACTTGGCTACATCCGCCCCTTCCCTTATCTAGCTAAAGGATTTTCTCTTTTTTCCATTCATCATTATACTTCAGATTAAGATCGAGATATTGGACATAGAATGCCAATTTAAAAAATGGAAAAAAAAAAGGAGTAATCAGCCGTGACACGTTCACTAAAAAAAAATCCTTTTGTAGCTAATCATTTATCGGGAAGAATTGAAAAACTCAACAGGAGGGAGGAGAAAGAAATCATAGTGACTTGGTCTCGGGCATCTACCATTATACCCACAATGATTGGCCATACAATAGCTATTCATAATGGAAAGGAACATTTACCTATTTATATCACAGATCGTATGGTCGGTCACAAATTGGGAGAATTCGCACCTACTCTCACTTTCGTGAGACACGCTAGAAACGATAATAAATCTCGTCGTTAGTCGTTCTACTAAGTATTCATGCGAAAAGCCTGAATATCTGAATATCTTAAGAGTCTTTAGACTTAAGAAGACTTTTGCTTTAGTAAGAGCATAGGCACTTATCATTCATTGGCGGGGGAGAACTTTTATGATAAAGAACGAAAATTCGGATAGAGAAGCAAAAGTTTTATCTCAACATATATGTATGTCTGTTTTCAAAGCACGAAGAGTAATTGATCAGATTCGTGGACGCTCTTATGAGGAAACACTCATGATACTAGAACTAATGCCTTATTGGGCATCTTATCCAATCTTAAAATTAGTTTATTCTGCAGCAGCAAACGCTAGTCATAATATGGATTTGAATAAAGCTGATTTATTTATTAGTAAAGCTGAAGTCAATAGAGGTGCTATTGTGAAAAAGTTAAGACCCCGGGCTCGAGGGCGCAGTTATCTCATAAAAAAAACCACTTGTCATATAAAGATTTTTTTAAAAGAAAAATATAAAATTTAGATTCCTATTTAGAAAAAAATGGATGAAAAAATAAAAATAATATAAAAATATGGGACAAAAAATAAATCCACTTGGTTTCAGACTTGGAACAACTCAAAATCATCATTCTTTTTGGTTCGCAAAACCAAAGAATTTTTCCATGGGTCTACAAGAAGATGAAAGAATACGGAATTGTATTAAGGACTTCGTAAAAAAGAATAAGAAAATATCCTCAGGTTTTGAAGGAATTGCCCATATAGGAATTCAAAAAAGAATAGATTTAATTCATGTCATAATCTATATTGGATTTCCCAATTTATTAATAGAAGGACGAACACGGGGAGTCAAAGAATTACAGATGAATGTACAAAACAAGTTTAATTCTGTAAAACGGAGACTAAACATTGCTATCACAAGAATTGAAAAGCCCTATGGACAACCCAATATTCTTGCAGAATATATAGCTTTACAATTAAAAAATAGAGTCTCATTTCGAAAGGCAATGAAAAAAGCTATTGAATTAACTGAACAAACGGGTACAAAAGGGATTCAAGTGCAAATTGCAGGGCGTATCGACGGAAAAGAGATTGCACGTGTCGAATGGATCAGAGAAGGTAGGGTTCCTTTACAAACAATTCGTGCTAAAATTGATTACTGTTCCCATACAATCAGAACTATCTATGGAGTCTTAGGCATCAAAATTTGGATATTTGTAAACCAAGAATAAGAAAATAGGAATAATGGACCTTTCTTTATTTAACCATTCTGATCATCGATAGAAAAATTTCGAAACTCCTTTCTTCTTTTTCTTAATCAAATTAATCAAAGAAAAACGAACAATTTTAATTATATAAGGTTTAATAAAAATTTGATTTACTCTTTATTTAATTATTTAATTTAAATTTTAGTATAATTGCTATGCTCAGTGTGTGACTCGTTAGTTTTTTCTTTAGAATTGAGATTGAAAAAAAAACAGGCTGACCTCACTATAAACTTAGTAACTATCAAAACTAAAGAAACTCAAAACTAATAACTAACTTATTGCTTCGTATTGTCGAGATCCCAAGAAACAGTCACTATATGACCGAATCTATCATATAGTTGTAGCAACTGAAATTCTTTGTCATAAAAAAAAATCTGATTATGAATTGTGAAAAAAAAAGAAGGGGTGTGTAAAAATAGAAGGATGATAGAAAGAGAGAATCAAGGATCTCAATGATATATGATTTCCTTATGTATGGTTTATGAAGAATTACCCCGTAAAAAGGCAGTGTTATAAAGCATCAACATCAATATAAAATAAGAATACAAGATATACAATTAAAATAGAATAAAAAAGATACAAATAAAAAATCGAAAAAAAAAATATAATAATAGAAATAAAATTAAAATATAAATCATAGAAAATAGACATAGAAAATAGAGAATAATTTAATTGAGCTTCGGGTTAATAAAAACTGAGGAGATTTACTCGGAAACAAATAACATATTTTGTTAAAAGCTCCATTGCAGAGTTCAGACCTAAGCATTAATAGAGAAGCTATGGGAACGAGGGAACCTGTGATTACATAGGATTTTCTTGAAAACAAATGAATCCTAATGATTCATTGGGTAGGATGGCGAAATCAACCAATAAAAAATTTATTTCTTCTGAATGGTCATGAATTAACTCTACAAATTAAGGAGGAAAGAGTTGATATTCGCCCGCGAAACCTTTATTTATTTTTCTTTCATTTAATTTATTGAATAATTCCATTTATTGGATGACTATTGGCATGATTCAATAGAGGTGAAGTCTAATACTTTAGAAATCTTGAGAAAAGAAAGAAGCATTCTATCTAAATTTATATATAAACAATATAAACAAACATGCCTAGTTAGATAGAAAATATAAAGTGACCCATGTGACCAAATCCAATATAAAAAAGATTTAGTATATTCTTTCTTTTGATAGAATGAAATACATAAATACATGTGTTGTGTATATGTAATATTATTGAATCGTTTCATTTGCGAGGAGCTGGATGAGAAGAAACTCTCATGTCCGGTTCTGCAGTAGAGATGGAATTCAGAAACAACCATCAACTATAACCCCAAAAGAACCAGATTTCGTAAACAACATAGAGGTAGAATGAAGGGAATATCTTGCCGAGGTAATCATATTTGTTTTGGCAGATACGCTCTTCAGGCACTCGAACCTGCTTGGATCACAGCTAGACAAATAGAAGCAGGGCGAAGAGCAATGACACGATATGCACGTCGTGGTGGAAAGATATGGTTACGTATATTTCCCGACAAACCTATTACTGTAAGACCTACAGAAACACGTATGGGTTCGGGCAAGGGATCTCCCGAATATTGGGTATCCGTTGTGAAACCGGGACGAATACTTTATGAAATGAGTGGAGTATCAGAAACTGTAGCCAAAGCTGCTATGAAAATAGCAGCATGCAAAATGCCTATACAAACTCAATTTGTTATTTTAGGATAGGTAAACAAAAGTAAAAGAAGAATAAAAGAAGTATTTAGAATGAAAAAACAGACACAGATTTCTTTATCTCTGGACAGACAATATTTATTTTTTCCATTATCCCTTGCATTGAAATAAGATATTTCAATAAAAATGATATGATTCAACCTCAGACCTTTTTGAATGTAGCGGATAACAGTGGAGCTCAAGAATTGATGTGTATTCGAATCATAGGAACTGGTAATCACCGATATGCTCATATTGGCGATGTTATTGTTGCTGTAATCAAAGAAGCAGTGCCCAACATGCCTCTAGAAAGATCAGAAATAATTAGAGCTGTGATTGTACGCACGTGTAAAGAACTCAAACGTAACAACGGCATGATAATACGATATGATGACAATGCAGCGGTTATCATTGATCAAGAAGGAAATCCAAAAGGAACTCGAATTTTTGGTGCGATTGCTCGGGAATTGCGACAGTTGAATTTTACTAAAATAGTTTCATTAGCACCCGAAGTTTTATAGATGAAAATAGAATATTAAAAATTTAAATATCTGAAATAAATCCGATTAATAGATTGTGTCTCATGTATATACTTTCAATTTCTAATAATTTTCTAATAATTTCTTAGAATTTAATAATTTCAAAAAAAAAAAAAGAATCCAATAAAAAATAAAACAAAAAAGAAGCATGTTTATCATATCAAAATGAGGAGGCACCAATAACTATAGTTAATCATGGGTAGGGACATTATTGCCGATATAATAACTTCTATAAGAAATGCTGACATAGATCAAAAGGGAAGAGTTCAAATAATATCTACTAATATCACTAAAAGCATTGTTAAAATACTTTTACGAGAAGGTTTTATTGAAAACGTTCGAAAACATCAAGAAAGTCAAAAAAATTTCTTGGTTTCAACCTTACGACATAGAAAGACTAGGAAAGGAAATAAAATAATTTTAAAGCGTATCAGTCGACCCGGTCTACGAATCTATTCCAACTATCAACGAATTCCTAAAATTTTAGGTGGGATGGGAATTGTAATTCTTTCTACTTCTCGAGGTATAATGACAGATCGAGAAGCTCGACTAGAAAAAATTGGAGGAGAAATCTTGTGTTATATATGGTAATTCTCCTGGAGTACCCTAATTTTCTCTCGAACTTACTATTTGTAAAATAGAGAGGAGAAGTAAATTATAGAACTCTTCCTCTATTAGTTAATACTGAAAGGGGGTTCCCTGGAATGAAAGAACAAAAATTGATTCGCGAGGGTTTAATTACTGAATCACTTCCCAACGGTATGTTCCGAGTTCGATTAGATAATGAAGATCTAATTCTAGGTTATATTTCAGGGAGAATCAGGCGCAGTTTTATACGTATACTAACCGGGGATAGAGTCAAAATCGAAATGAGTCGTTATGATTCAACGAGGGGACGTATAATTTATAGACTTCGCAAAAAAGATTCAAACGATTAGATCATTCTTTTAAACATCCATCCTTTTCGTAGGGATATAATTTTAAGTTCAAAAATGTAACAAACTAATTTTCGTTTCCAAAAAAATAGACTCAGAATGAAAGTAAGGAATTATAAATATGAAAATAAGGGCTTCTGTTCGTAAAATTTGTGAGAAATGTCGCTTGATTCGTAGGCGAGGGCGAATTATAGTCATTTGTTCCAATCCGAGACATAAACAGAGACAGGGGTAATCCTTCTCAAGTTCTAAATCAAGAACTTTTTAAAAGAAAAACCCATGTACATGTAAAAAGAAAGAAGAATCAGAAATCTACAGAAAGATACGAGGATATCCATTTCATATGAAAATGAATCCTTTTTTCTTTCTTTTTATTTTATTCTTATGAATATGATCTAATAAAATATGACAAAACCTATAGTAAAAATTAATTTACGTAAGAATGCACATACTGGTTCAAATAAGAATGAACGTAGAATACCAAAAGGAGTTATTCATGTTCAAGCAAGTTTCAACAATACTATTGTAACTGTTACAGACGTACGAGGTCAAGTGATTTCTTGGGCTTCCGCAGGTACTTCTGGATTCAGAGGTACAAGAAAAGGAACACCCTATGCTGCTCAAGCGGCAGCATTTAATGCTATTCGTACATTAGTGGATCAGGGTATGCAACGAGCAGAAGTTATGATAAAGGGTCCAGGTCTCGGAAGAGATGCGGCATTACGAGCCATTCGTAGAAATGGGATGCTATTAAGTTTCGTACGTGATGTAACACCCATGCCGCATAATGGATGTCGCCCCCCTAAAAAAAGACGTGTGTAGAAATAAGAATTCAAGAGATTCCAAGAGAAATAAATGATTCAAGAATCTGATTCAATAATAATAAATAAAAGAAAAATAATAGTATGGTTCAAGAAGAAGTAGCAGGATCCACTCGAACACTACAGTGGAAATGTGTTGAATCAAGAGTAGACAGTGCGCGTCTTTGTTATGGTCGTTTTATTCTGTCCCCGCTTATGAAAGGCCAAGCCGATACTATAGGCATCGCTATGCGAAGGGCTTTACTTGGAGAAATGGAAGGAACATGTATCACATGTGCAACATCTGATAATGTGCTGCATGAATATTCTACGATAGCAGGTATTGAAGAATCAGTACATGAGATTTTAATAAATTTGAAAGAGATTGTATTAAGAAGTAATCTCTATGGAGTTAGGGACGCATCCATTTGCGTCAGGGGTCCAAAATACATAACAGCTCAAGATATCATCTCGCCACCTTCCGTACAAATAGTTGACACGACACAGCATATAGCTAATCTGACAGAACCGATTGATTTGTGTATTGAATTACAAATCAATAGAGATCGCGGATATTATATGAAATCCACAAACGACTCTCACGATGGAAGTTATCCTATAGATATTGCATCTATGCCTGTTCGAAATACGAATCATAGTATTCATTCTTATGGGAATGGTAATAAAAAACAAGAGATACTCTTTCTAGAAATATGGACGAATGGAAGTTTAACTCCTAAAGAAGCACTTTATGAAGCTTCTCGTAATTTGATTGATTTATTGATTCCTTTTCTACATGCAGAGGAAGAGGACATGGGTTTTGAGGAAAATGAAAACAGATGGGATTTACCCCCTTTTCAAGACATATTCACTAATCTCAAGAAAAATAAAAAAGGAATTCCATTGACATGTATTTTTATTGACCAATCAGAATTGTCTTCCAGGACCTATAATTGTCTGAAAAGGTCCAATATACATACATTATTGGACCTTTTGAGTCACAGTCAAGAAGATCTTACGAAAATGAAATATCTTAGCATAGAAGATGTAAAAAAGATATTGGACACTCTACAGAAGAATTTTGCAATCAATTTACCTAAGGAAGAGTTTTCATTTTAAATCTATTTGATATTTTTTCATTCTTGAGTTTTGAGAAATAAAAAAGAATATAATTAATTTTTAAATTCCGACACAGTCCATATATTTGCAGAATAGCATAATACGACATAGGTATCTAAGGAAGACCCCCTTATGGATCTTCCTTAGATACCTATGTCGTATTTTTTAACGGTTGAATCAATTTAAAAAAGACCTAAAGTTAGGGATTTCTCAATAGGTAAAGTTGCTCCAATACTTAACCAAAGAGCTACTGCAGTACCGATCAAAAAAACTGTTGTAGCTACTGGACGACGAAATGGATTTTGGAATTTATTGACATTCTCCAAAAAGGGTACTGTCAATAACCCTATTGGTACTGAAACCATTAAAAGAACACCCAATAACTTATTAGGTACTGTGCGAAGTATTTGAAATACGGAAAAGAAGTACCATTCGGGTAATATTTCCAGCGGAGTTGCAAATGGATTCGCCGGTTCGCCGATCATTGACGGTTCTAGAACTGCTAAGCCCACACTACATGCAATAGTGCCTAGAATTACTACTGGAAAGATATATAAAAGATCATTGGGCCATGCAGGTTCTCCATAATAATTATGTCCCATCCCTTTAGCCAATTTAGCTCTTAATACAGGATCATTCAAATCAGGTTTCTTTGTTATTTGGATAGGTGAATTCTCGTGAATTCATCCCCCAAAGGAACCGGACATGATAATTTTTTATCATCCGGCTCGAGCAAGAATAAAAATAATCACAGAAATCGATCAATAGAAGATCTATATTTCATACATATATACATATATAATTATAATGTAGAATGATAGAATAACTCTATTTAATAAAAGATTTATAAAATTTCATTTCCCTGAGTTTCATTTATTGCAAAGGATTTAGTTCTGGCAACAAGGAAATGCTCAATATCCAAGCAGGCTTACAATTTTGATCATGATCAAGTGCTTTTTGGATTGTCTCATGTCTTTGGTTGGTATTTATCCCCACAACATCTCGATTGTATTACATACAAAAATACAAAGTTTTTACTTGTTACTAATAAAGTATAGCCCCTGTTCTTCTTTAGATCCCTTATTTAACTCCGATAGTATCATAGATCAGAGTCGATGCAGAGGGAATGAATGCATCTATATACTATAAAAAGCTTACTAAGATTACTATCAAATTAATATAAAATACTAAGACTATCAATTAATTCTAAGAAATCAACTAAAAATAAAAATCAAACAAAGTGAATAAATAGAACGTTAGGTTATTCCACATCACTTATTCTAGGGATCTTACGGAGCCTGTTCATGCATGACATGATTCGGGTATGATCATAGAAAATATTCTCTTCAAACGAACCAGCCTATCCTAATCCTATGCTACATAAAGGGACTGACGTGATGGTTGGATGCGGAGACACATCGGGTTGTGAATTCCAACGTGGCGGATAAAATCATATATCTGCATGGACTCATCAATAGTTCAAGTCACACACTCCCATAATCTATCCTCTTTTTAGAAAATATGCTTCAACTATTCTATTCGGAGTTGAATAGAAGTATCCAAATAACACGCCTTATTTTTAAATAATTCATATTTGTAGCAATAAAAGACTCTTGTTCCTTCCCGATATAATAAATTAGAAATATCTAGGATCTGCTTTCTCTATAAAGGACCCGAAATACCTTGCTTACGTATCATTGGAAAGTGCATTAACATAAATACGGCAGTAAGAAGAGGCAATACAAAAGTATGTAAACTATAAAAACGAGTCAAAGTGGATTGGCCCACATTAGCACTTCCACGTAATAATTCTACCAAAGGCGATCCTATTATAGGAATAGCTTCAGGCACGCCTGTTACAATTTTGACTGCCCAATAGCCAATTTGGTCCCGAGGTAAGGAATAACCAGTTACGCCAAAAGATGCGGTCAATACAGCCAGAACCACCCCTGTAACCCAAGTTAATTCGCGGGGTTTTTTAAAACCACCCGTAAGATACACACGAAATACGTGCAAGATCATCATTAGAACCATCATACTTGCTGACCATCGATGAACTGATCGAATTAACCAACCAAAGTTGGCCTCAGTCATTATGTATTGAACAGAGGAAAAAGCCTCTGTAACAGTTGGACGATAGTAAAAGGTCATAGCAAAACCCGTAGCTACTTGTACTAAAAAACAAGTAAGCGTAACCCCCCCTAGACAATAAAATATGTTGACATGAGGAGGGACATATTTACTAGTTATATCATCTGCAATCGCTTGAATCTCAAGACGTTCCTCGAACCAATCATATACTTTATTGAGATAGGTAACCCAAGAAAGATTCCCCCTCTGAGAGCCGTATATGAGAATTTCATCTCGTACGGCTCAAGCTGAAACATACAAATACTGGTTTAAACGGATATGGAATAGAGAGTTTCAAACTTCTTGTGGCTTAGCCACCCGACTCGATTTGACCCAAAGATACGAAGTAAGAAAAATCCAGAATATATTTTTTGTGATGATAATGCCAATAAATATAATCTCAAGTTGGCTCATCCATCTTTCTTTATGTTAATCGTGACAGGCCTCTTGAATATTCTCTTCCCTATCTTTTTTTATAGGAATTTCTCTTGTTGAGACCCTATGAATAAATGGGAACCTCAGATTCATACTAGAACCACGATGATTTAAGAAAACAAAAGCTAAACTCAAAGGTTTTTGAGTAAAAACCATTTGATCATCATTCCTTCAATGAATTTCATAACTCAACAAAATAGAGAGAAAGAGGCTTTTTTCGGAAGTATAAAAGAAAAAATTATTTGATTTAGAAAAGACCTATTCACATTTTTTTTTCATCCGGTTGCGAGGTCTAAATAATAGATATGAATCATAGTTCAAATATTCCTTTTCTTGATCTATTATATATAGTACGTGCTCCAGAGACTAGAATAAATATCTGACGAGGTAGAATCATCTTGATAGAGATGACAGGTTCATTCTCTGTATTATCAATAGGATCAATTATAACAAGTCACACGCTCATATTCCGGAAATAAAATATCAAAACAAATAAATTTCACGATCAAACTACCAAAATGGTATATAAGTCCAAGCCTTAGGTAATCTTCAGTTGAAGTCTTAAGTAAGTATAAGTAAAATAATCTTTTTTGATTGAAAAACTAGGATTTCCTAGTTTTTCTGAACTAATTCATTGAAATTCCATCCAATAAAACAGATGAATTATAAATTTCTAAAATAATAGATAAAAATATTGCAAATAGAGCCATCGCAACTCCCATAAGTGGTGTAGTCCCCCACCCTGGAGCTACTTTCCCATATTCCGAATTCAATGGTTTCAATAAACTCCCTACGCCAGTTCGTCTTGGCCCAGATCTAGAACTACTCTCAACGGTTTTTGTAGCCATAAATCCTCTTTCATCATGGGTTGAAATCTGTTGACTTTGTATGCCATTCCGTTGTAGTTGTAAATAAACGACATTATCGTGATCCCTTGTTATCTTGGAATTATCAAAAAAATGGAAACAGCAACCCTAGTCGCCATCTCCATATCCGTTTTACTTGTAAGCTTTACTGGGTATGCCTTATATACCGCTTTTGGGCAACCCTCTCAAAAATTAAGAGATCCCTTCGAAGAACATGGGGACTAGTTGAAGTAACGAGCCCCAATATGAATATGGGGGCTCGTTACTTCAATGTAAATAATAAAAAATCATTTCATTTTTTTAGTTGGAACTTTAGGTGGTTCTCGAAAAAAGATAGCGAAAAAAATTATCCCTAAAGTCGAAACTAAGAGGAATGTATAAACCAATGCTTCCATAGATTTGATCGCGGTTTACAATTATAGCTTCCACACCTATTCATTTTGGATCATTTACTAATAAAGAAATTCAAAATTAAGATTTACAATTTACTATTACTTTACTATATTTACTATATATTATATAGATAGTATGTATATCTACTCTATATAGATATAGTCATATTTTATTACTATTAGATTCTATTCTATTTAGTATTTATTTATTGTATTTCTTCTATATTTATTTTATATTGTATTATTCTTATTTGATTTCGAATCTTTCTATATTCTTCTACATAGTCTAATAGAATAAAAATAGAAAAAGAAAATAGAAAAGAAATATTAAATATTTAATATGAAATAGATAATAGATTCAATTAATATAATATATAAAATAGAAATTAGAAATATAAAATATAATTATAATATAATTATAATATATATATATATCGAAATTTAGATACTATAAATACTAAAAATATTAGAATGAAATAAAAAAAATAGAGGTAAAAGATGGCGAAGTAATTTTATATTTCTATCAGACTACTTGTCTCCTTGTAATTGGATCTCCAAGTTTTTGGAATACTCCAAATTCCACTTGAGCATCCAAATCTGGATCAATACCGGCAAAAACATCTCTGAACAAGGTTCTGGCGCCGTGCCAAATGTGTCCGAAAAAAAATAGTAAAGCAAACGTAGCATGCCCAAAAGTGAACCAACCCCTTGGACTGCTACGAAAAACACCATCGGATTTCAAGGTAGCCCGGTCTAATTCAAAAATTTCACCTAATTGGGCGCGTCTAGCATATTTTTTCACAGCAGCAGGATCGCTATAAATGACTCCGTTAAGTTCGCCCCCATAGAATTCAACAGTTACCCCTACTTGTTCAACACTATACTTGGATTCTGCCCTTCTAAAAGGAACATCGGCCCTTACAATTTCGTCTCCATCTACCAAAACTACCGGAAATGTTTCAAAAAATGTAGGCATACGACGTACAAAGAGTTCGCGCCCTTCTTTATCTCTAAATATGGGGTGCCCTAACCACCCAACAGCTATTCCATCTCCGTTATCCATTGAACCTGCTCTGAATAATCCCCCTTTCGCCGGATTATTACCAATGTAATCGTAAAAAGCTAATTTTTCGGGAATTTTAGACCAAGCTTCTGATAAGCTCATATTTTCGGCTAGTCCGGACCCAACCCTTCGATATATTTCTTGCTGGAAGTAACCCTGATCCCACTGATAACGAGTGGGACCAAATAATTCGATTGGGGTAGTTGCTGAACCATACCACATAGTTCCAGCAACAACGAAAGCTGCAAAAAAAACAGCAGCAATACTACTGGAAAGCACAGTTTCAATATTACCCATGCGTAATCCTTTGTATAGACGTTGAGGCGGACGGACACTAAGATGGAATAGACCCGCTAATATGCCCAATGTACCTGCTGCAATATGATGAGAAGCTATTCCCCCTGGAACAAAAGGATCAAAACCTTCCGCACCCCACACTGGATTTACAGATTGTACTTTTCCAGTTAGTCCATAAGGATCAGATACCCATATTCCAGGACCGTATAAGCCTGTTACATGAAATGCACCAAAGCCAAAGCAAGCGACTCCTGAGAGAAATAAATGAATTCCAAAGATCTTGGGCAAATCCAAGGAAGGTTTTCCCGTACGTTCATCACAGAATATTTCTAGATCCCAATATACCCAATGCCAGATAGCTGCCAAGAAGCACAAGCCAGAAAACAAAATATGTGCCCCAGCCACGCCTTCATAACTCCAAATGCCCGGATTCGTTATAGTTCCTCCCGAGATACTCCAACCCCCCCACGAATTGGTTATTCCTAAACGAGTCATGAAGGGTATAACGAACATGCCTTGTCTCCACATTGGATCAAGAACAGGGTCAGAGGGATCAAAAACCGCTAATTCATATAGAGCCATCGAGCCGGCCCAACCAGAAACTAGAGCTGTATGCATTATATGAACAGAAAGTAATCGACCGGGATCATTCAATACAACAGTATGAACACGATACCAAGGTAAACCCATGTAAATACCCCTTTCTGAAAAAGAAATAGACATTATGTAACTTTATCGCATTGGAAAAGACTAGATCAAATATTTCACCTGTTCAGTATATTTTGTATCAGTATATTTTGTATAGGACAGATCTTATTCTATACCCGATAAGTACCAATACGCAATGGGGTATTTTGAGGGAAAAAATGTATAGATACTTTTTTAGAATTCAAAATCATTGAATTCAAAATTATTCGAACAATCGGCTGATCCGATCGATAAAATATCTATTTATTCATTCTGTCTTCCTCTATGAACCTTCCAGTCCTATATATAAAGTGTATATCTATATACTAAATATTCTAAATTAGAATCTATATATTTTTATAGAATTCTAGAATAGAATATAATTCTATCTAGATAATAATATTCAGTTATATTTTTTATAATTTTATTTTATATAATTATATAATAATAATATAAATAATATTATAGAATATTAAAAATATTAAAGAATAGTAAGAAATATAAGATTATAAATAGAAAGAAGATGAAAAGATATAAAAATAGAAAATAAAGAGAAAAATGATGAAGACAATAAAATAATCGTTACGTTTCCATATTAAAGTAAATTATAATGCTTCATTTTTTTCTTTATCTTAATGCCCATTGGTGTTCCAAGAGTACCTTTTCGGATTCCTGGAGAGGAAGATGCAGTTTGGATTGACGTATAGTGCGACTTGTCAGACATATTGGTCATATGGTATTCTCCCGTTATCTCCTCCGATCGAGTATTCTTTGTTTCGCCCAATCCAATAAATATCTATTTTGTATTGATTGAACCATCAATAATTCGGAGCGTGAAGCACAATAATTCCTATTGGGGATCAATATTATCAATTAAAATAATTGATGGTTTACTTGGATTGATAAAATAAAGTATCCAGGCTCCGTTCAGAGAATACCAAATTGTAAATATTAAGAGGAAAGGTAATAGAATGGGAGTGTATATATAGTATTATTCTTCTAAATAATAAATATTCAATAAAGAATAGAAAAATAAAATAATAATTTAATTAAATTATTAGATTCATTAGTAATTAAATAGATAAATAGAATAGAATCTATTATGTAGAATATATGAGGATTACACGATTACCACTGACTATTCTTAGACTTACTATAGGGATAATCTAAAACTACCTACCAATGGAGTAGTATGATGAATACATCGAATCTTTTTGGGAAAGGTATGAAACAATTAAAAAACAAAGAAGTGGTACTGGAATCATTTGACCTATATGCGCAAATGAGATTTGGGCAAATCTTCCCCCGGAGTAGAACAAGAACCTAAAAGAATTTAAAGGCCCATTCAGGAACAAGAAAATTACATCGTAATTTGAATTTTGATGAAACAATACATCAATGAGAAGTTAGTTCAATAAGTTCATAAAATTCTTTTTTCTTTTTTACATTATAGAATTATAGAATAAAGGGAAGGGGAAAGAGAACAAAACTCATGTGAAAAAAAGAAAGAAATAGGATTGGAATCAACACATTGATTTTTTTTTTCGCAATTATTTTGAACCGTATGCATCCAAAGGTGCACGTACGGTTCCTCGGGGATACAATTTTTCCCTAATCAACCGACTTTATCGAGAAAGATTACTTTTTTTAGGCCAACATGTTGGTTCCGAGATCTCGAATCAACTTGTCGGTCTCATGGTATATCTCAGCATAGAAAATGATACTAAGGATCTTTATTTGTTTATAAATTCTCCAGGCGGATGGGTAATACCAGGAATAGCCATTTATGATGCTATGCAATTTGTGTCACCGGATGTACATACAATATGTATAGGATTAGCCGCTTCAATGGGATCTTTCATTCTGGTCGGAGGAGAAATTACCAAACGTCTAGCATTCCCTCACGCTTGGCGCCAATGAGTCTTTTTATTTGAGAAAAAAAGAATACTATGCCTTCGCTGTATCGAATATGAATCAAATAAAGAATAAGTAATAATAGCATGGCACTTCGAGCTCGATATTAACAAATCTTTATTGTTTTTTTAGAACATTATATTTTGTATCGAGATAGTAGTATGAAAGCAGGGTTATTCCTAATTTGATTTGATGTGTCAAGCAAGAGTCAATTTTAGCGTCACAAACCATTATTCTTCCACACCAGAAGTCTCTTTCTTATTTTTATGTTATGAGAAAAAGAGTTAAAAAAATCAAATCCTTCTTCTTGGATCATATCAAAAAGAAACTTTGGGATTGCTAAACCACAGACGAGATGAATATATAAAGCAACAGAACTATCATAGTATCTTTTTAACTACTACGAAAGGAAGGGTGGTAGATGGATTATTATTTGGATCGGATAGGTTCTATTTATTTTTTTCGATAGAATTTTTTCGAAAAAAAAAATAAATTCCATTGCAGAGCCGTATGCAATGTACAAAAAATGCCCGTACGGTTGTTTAATTCTATTTTTTATTGTTATTTGAATTCCCCTTACTTTAAACCAATCGTGCAATATATAGATAGAAGAACCGTTCGTGATGTTATATCAATATCATCAGGGTTATGATTCACCAACCTGCTAGTTATTTTTACGAGGCACAAGCAGGGGAATTTATCCTGGAAGCAGAAGAACTATTGAAACTTCGCGAAACTCTCACAAAAGTTTATGTACAAAGAACGGGCAACCCTTTATGGGTTATATCCGAAGATATGGAAAGGGATGTTTTTATGTCAGCAACAGAAGCCCAAGCTCATGGCATCGTTGATCTCGTAGCGGTTGAAAATGAAAATACTGGGGGTTCCATATATTCCATATAAATATAGGAATTCCTTTTAAAAATTCAAATTTTCTGTGTGAATAGAAATCATTCATAATCATCAACTATCAGGTTAAGATCGATCTAAACCAACCCGCTCTATTCTATCTAGAATGAGACTTTATAGACACGCTATGCCAACCATTAAACAACTTATTAGAAACGCAAGACAGCCGATAAGAAATGTCACGAAATCTCCCGCTCTTCGAGGATGTCCTCAGCGTCGAGGAACATGTACTAGGGTGTATGTGCGACTCGTTCAGTTCAGATCATGAGTTTGAAGAAATGAGAAAATTTTTTAGTTGAAGACGGTCATTTAATTGACTAGTATATAAAAATGAAGATCTATCATTTACTTATGAATTTATGGTTTCTATTGGTGCAAATCCAATCATTCCGTTTGAGATGAGAAGGGATTCTCCATTGGTAACAAAGAGTTATCCATTAAGCGGAGGAAAAAGATTCTGCTCCTATTCCTTTTCTTGAAATTCTTGAAAAAACGGACTAACAGGGTCAGCTAACTAGCCAACTTTCAGAATTAAATACCGTCACTGTATGGATAGTTTCTTTGTGAAAAGGACTACTACTTTCTAATTTGAATTTAAAAATAGATATGTAGAGCCAAAGAATGTGAACTATACAAGTTCACAATAAAATTTGATGAAATGAAAAAAGGGGCTCCGGTGTATAGAGAGGACCTCACCGTTTCAAAAGTTGCCATAGAAACGAGGGAACCCACTATTCTTTTTTCTTTAGTAGTAGCGAGATACCTCGAAGAAATAAAAAATCGTGGTCGGGAAGGTCATAGTCGCAGAAGCCATTGGAATTTATATTTTATATATTGGAATAATCCGTTTTGTTATTAATCGACCGGAGGAAAAGGATGACTGAAAGAAGAGAAATCAATTAGTTATTCAAGAAAGTTTCATTTGATTCAATGACCAGAGTTAAACGAGGATATACAGCTCGGAGACGTCGAAAAAAGATTCGTTTATTTGCATCAACCTTTAAAGGGGCTCATTCAAGACTTACTCGAACTACTACTCAACAAAGAATGAGAGCTTTGGTTTCCTCTCATCGAGATAGGAGCAGAAAAAAGAGAGATTTTCGTCGTTTGTGGATCACTCGGATAAATGCGGTAACTCGTGAGGATAGGCTATTCTATAGTTATAGCCTATTCATCCACAATCTGTACAAGAGACAATTGCTTCTGAATCGTAAAATACTTGTGCAAATAGCCCTATCAAATAAGAATTGTTTTGATATTATTTCAAATAAAATTTTTAATCAGAAAAATACAAATCAAATAAAAGAATCTTAATAGAATCTATTATACAGGAAACAAGAATGATTGAAACAGGATTTCCCGGAGAATGGACTCCGGGAAGATAGAAGAAAAATAGATTCAGATTTGAGTAGTAAGAATAAACGAACATCTTTCAAGAAAAAAAAATATTTATTCCCTATTTTTCTTTTTTTATATTTTTATAATATAAGAATCCAATCTGGATTTTATTTTTTTCGATCAAAACATTAATATGAACTTGAGTTCTGATTGGAGTTTTGAAGAGTCTATTTATTTATTTTTGGTCCTAGGACCTGTAGTTCTAGGGATCGACTCCACTCTCTCCAATTGTTTCTCATTATTACGAAAAGGTAACAAAGATAAAATACGAGCTTGTTTTATAGCAATAGTAATCAATCGTTGTTGTTTCAAGGTCAACCTATTCGTTCGTCTAGATAAGATTTTTCCTTGTTCACTAAGAAATCGACTAATTAAACTCATGTTTCTATAATCGATTTGATCCCCCGATCCAATTGGGGGTAAACGTCTACGAAAAGATCGCTTGGATTTACGAAAAGGTTGTTTGGATTTATCCATGGTTTGCTTATTCCTTGTTTGTTTATTCCTTCTAGATAAAATAAAATAGAATCCTATTTTTTTCTTATTCATTTAAGATTCGAACAAGATAGGATTTGTTTTGTATTATATATGTTAAGATGTAAAGCTTCCCGCTACTCGGAAAAATAAAACATGCATTCCGTTCCATCTATTTCTTTATTTCCCCATGAATAGTATACTTTTGACAATAGCGACAGAATTTTTTCAATTCTAGTTGATTGGGTGTATTATGTCGATTCTTTTGAGTAATATATCTAGAAATGCCCGGCAATTCTTTATTGACACCCTTTCGAACACAACAGGTACATTCCAAAATCACTATAATTCTAATATCTCTACCCTTGGTCATGAACCTCCTTTTCATTTTGGATCGACTTCATTTTAGAACTCTCTTTCTTTTCTTTTTGATCCGAACCAAAGAAAAAGATTCATATTCATTAATAGAAGAATATTAAGAATATCGCAATGAATATTTTAATAATTAATTAATACAATTTTTTCTAACTAGTAATTATTCCTATCCTAATCTCAGTATTTTATTCTTTCTATGTTATAATTTCGTAGAATCGCCCCTAGACTGGATCCACATTTACATTTATTTTCCCCAAAATTATATCGTAGATTCACTGTATTTTAACTGAAGTTCGATACACTCTTTCTCTCTATTTTTAGGATAGGAAAGATAAAAGGAACAAAATTGGAATCATGTTACGTAGAATTGTATCTCAAATCTTCTTCATTTTTTCACAGATCAATACAAAAATTCAATTAGGATGAAAAAAAAGGGAATGACAAGGCATCTGGAAATAAACGATTAATTTCTATCAATAGACCTGCTAAAGAACCAAACCATAGAGTGGTTAGCACAGGTACCGTTGAGAGATATGTTTTTATATCTCGCATTTCAAATCCTCCTTCTTCTTTTATTTTCTATTTTTTTCTTATTTATTTTAATTCTTTATTTGTATTTTATATTGTAATACATATATGATCCTAGTTCTATATTCTAATACATAGATCATAGATAATCTGATATCTTAGTTCAAGATCATTTGTTTTTGCTTGAAATGAATTTATAATTAGGAATTACTAACTAAAATGCATATGTACAATGCCCCAGCATATTCAAATTTTCCGTTCCCTCAAAAAAATGACAAGAACATTATCTACCTATCTATTATCTATATAGGTAGAGCAAAAAAGAAGGATGTGTAAAATAAGACATGGATTTTCTACAATGACACTGTACAACAATTTTTTAAAGGGATGTAAGGGATGTAGCGCAGCTTGGTAGCGCGTTTGTTTTGGGTACAAAATGTCACAGGTTCAAATCCTGTCATCCCTACCTATTCTTTCTCCTATGGACAGTTACGGGGGATTTATTGAGTAAAATCAGGAATTTTTAGACATAATCTTTTGTTTTACATACTATATGTATACAATGCTTTGAGGGTAAAAAAATACTCTAATATTATCTACTGTTATAAGATATAAAAAAGCGCCCTTAGTTCAGTTCGGTAGAACGCGGGTCTCCAAAACCCGATGTCGTAGGTTCAAATCCTACAGAGCGTGATTCCATTTATGTTATGTCGAATTACAATGAAATAACTGACCAAAACAAAGTAAAATTGCAACTTAAATTCGACCTCCTACAAGGAGGAGGTCGATTAAAAAAGAGATGTTACTCAATCAAAGGTCCAACTGATCACCGCGCCTATATTGTAAATATGCAGTTACAAATAATCCTGTTAAAGTAATAGGAATTAGACCTAAGACGATTCCAAATAGAAAAACTTCAATCATTTCAATTTGTTTTAGGGAATAAAAAGAGAGGTAAGATCTATCCCTAAATATTAATCTGAATTATCCGTGAATCTCAATGACCAGGGATTGGCAATTGACGCGGAAAGGAACCCTAGAATATCCAAAATGAAATATTCTGAGAGGCTTTGATTTTTATTTTTGTAAATTTTTTATTAAATTTCATTCATTTTAAATAAATCTTAAATAAGTCGTATCTTGTTCAAACCAATAAAGAGAGCTGGGGTTATAGTTGAAGCAGCCAGTAAAAAACCAAAATAACTAGTTAGAATAGGCATGAAAGAGCTAAATTAGATATGTTCTTTTACTACATATATAAATAAAACATTTACCTAAGTCTCAATCCAGATACGACGATAAGAAAAACTAATTTAAAGAATTTGTTTAGTTCCAATTGAAAGTTCTTGATTCATCAGTCATTATAGATGGACACTAAAAAAATCTTGACTTTTAAAAAAAAAAATGAAATAGTAAAGAATTGAATAGATAGGGGTATTAATAAAAAATTCCATTTTGAATAATTACTATAATTACTATTTAGAATAGTAATAAGAACTTCAGTTTAGAAGTTCAAAGTGAAATAGTATTAGCAGCATATTTATTCTATTAACGAACAATTAACAATTACTTGAATAAAACGAGAGGATTCAAAAAAAGAAAATATGAACTGAACCACCAAAGGATTTTATATATTTCGCATCCCATATAATGGTATTTTATGAATATAATGAGATCTTTCAATAATGATATCTCTCATTAATTATTAGAGCCCATCCATATCTTATATTATAAGTAAAAGACATTTATACATAGACAAGGGAGATACAGCAATAGCATTTACTTTCGGTAATGTCGAAGCTGCGTTGCTACGCTAGAGGAAGGATAGCTATACTGATTCGGTCTACTCTAAATACACCTTTGGTACAAAATTGACGATCTCACAAAGATCCAGTATCAGTAGTTTTAGATTTACTGATTCCATCTTTCACGGAATCGGCCCGCCTTTTTTTTTGAACATACAAGAATTTGTGGAGTTAAACATGTCTGAAAGCACAGGAGAACGTTCTTTTGCTGATATTATTACGAGTATTCGATACTGGGT